AATCTTTCCAATGGATTTGCTTGGTATAATGGAAAATGGGGATTTTTGGCGATTCAAGAATCGACTTAGGATTATTCATAATAATCAAAATTTACCGATTTCTAACTAGAACTACTATACTCTAACTCAACTCTAACTCAGTATAATGATAACGTATTATCTGGTTAGTTTCTTTTGTATTCTGTATTCCAAATAAAAAATATCTATTTTCTGAATATTCCGACTGGACTTTTATGAAAAAAATTGATGAACAAATAAAAGCCCCTTATCGGATTTGAACCGATGACTTACGCCTTACCATGGCGTTACTCTACCACTGAGTTAAAAGGGCTTATTTGATTTAATTCCCGAACGAGTCACTATGTAGATAAAATTTCTATATGCATATATTATATATATAAGTATATTAAGTATATACAGTATACTCATAGTGGCTGATGGATGATTATTGAATAATCAAATGGATTTTCCTAGAAAGTCTAAGGGAAAATGAATTGTTTCCGGCCCTAATTTCTTTTATTGAGATGATCCTTAATGAAGGAAAAATTCACTTGATTGATACATAACATACACGTACACTTACCAAATTCGATATAAAATAAATTTCAAGATATTTCATGTCATGAAGAGATTCTACTTGTCTTGTCTCCTTGAACTAAAGTTTTAAAGAAAAATTTTCGATAACTTCTTGATCCCGCTTACTAAATTAGATTTATCTAGAGAATGTCGATTCTAATGAACGATTCATGAATATGAATGACGAATCCCAAAATTCTATACAATTCTGAAAAACGAACAGATCCCTCGGATCTGATCATTTCGTTATATTGACAATTTCAAAAAACTGATCATACTATGATCATAGTATGAGGGCGGTTGGTCAAGTCGGCCCCCATCGTCTAGTGGTTTAGGACATCTCTCTTTCAAGGAGGCAGCGGGGATTCGAATTCCCCTGGGGGTAGGGTACTACGAAAGGAAGTTGATCATGGATTACCAATAAGCCTAAAAAATAAGCCTAAAATGGATTCTTCCTGGGTCGATGCCCGAGCGGTTAATGGGGACGGACTGTAAATTCGTTGGCAATATGTCTACGCTGGTTCAAATCCAGCTCGGCCCAATAATCCGACAATCTGCCATGAGATGGTATAAACCCCCCTGTCCTTCAGAAAGACCCCATACGAAGATAAAAAAGAATCCAATTTTCTGCTAGATCCCTTAATTTCCCCGGGATTGTAGTTCAATCGGTTAGAGCACCGCCCTGTCAAGGCGGAAGCTGCGGGTTCGAGCCCCGCCAGTCCCGACGGGTCCAATAAATACACCAATTCATTTTTCCAAACGAGTCAAAGGGTGTCGAGTGGCATACTTTCATTCCCAAAGCAAAAAGGAGTCTTTATTTCTTTTTTATTTCCTATTTTTTCCATTTCGCTTTTATTGTTTGTTTAGGTTTGGAACTATGTAATTAATCGAGGCGGAAGGGCAATCTGATGATCCTTCATCAGATGATTGTCCAAGGAAGACACAAGGTAGGTTATAGAAAAAAACAAGGAAACGGATTATAAATAATAAAGGAATTTTGGATTGATTGAGTCAGGAATCGAAACTTTCATTCGCTATGGATAAAAGAACTTCCTATGTTATACTATTCAAGTCTTGACGACGGGTTGATTTCATAGATCATATATTGTTATTCATGCTATTGATCCGATTCAAGATCATCGAGAAGTAATTCATTCATTGAATTTACAGACGAAAGATTGATCATCTCTAGGGGATTAAATCCCGAGTTATTACGAAGTAAAAAAACCGATGAGATTATGGAAGTAAATATTCTTGCATTTATTGCTACTGCACTATTCATTCTAGTTCCTACCGCCTTTCTACTTATCATTTACGTGAAAACAGTCAGTCAAAATGATTAATTCAATTTAATTTTCAAATGAATTTGAATGAAATGAATGAAACCTTCCTTCTGAGTTCTTATCAAAAATTGACGACGTCAAATGCTAAAGGCTTCAAATTTCACGTCATTAACTTAAATGAAAACTTAAATGAAATGAGCGCACTATAATCAATCGGAAGTTTTCTACGAGATAGATAGTATGGTAGAAAGATGATTCTTTCTACTATACTATCTTTGTATATAAACTTAATCTATAGAGTTGTAATCTAGAACTCGAATAACGAGAAAGGCTTAAGTTTCTATATTCTCTTCATATATGTATATATTAATTCCATATATTGTATGGAATTTACATACCACCCAATTTGCTACATCTATTTGTTCCGATCAATCTGAAATAATTCTTATCTTAAGATTCTAGGGATTCTAATTCCTTTATTTTTTCTAAATAAGGAAGGGAAAACCTCACCTATTTTTAACGCCCGAACCATGCTATGAAATAAGTCAATAAAGCATAAACCGCCCTTCTCAAATTAGAAACCAAGGGGTAAATGTCCAATATGTGACTCGCCCCAGGAAAAATCTTATTATTGCCCAGTC